GAAGATGTCAAGACGGTTGCTAACATCTTCCCAAGGACAAAAGACTTAGTCCTAACCTTACCGTTAATTCCTACCAGACTTATACATGCAAGTATCCGCACCCCAGTGTAAATGCCCTCAACCCCTTACCAAGGCAAGAGGAGCGGGCATCAGGCTCACTACTTGTAGCCCAAAACGCCTTGCTCAGCCACACCCCCACGGGCCATCAGCAGTAATTAACATTAAGCAATAAGTGTAAACTTGACTTAGTCATGGTATCTACAGGGCTGGTAAATCTTGTGCCAGCCACCGCGGTCACACAAGAGGCCCAAATTAACAGTATACGGCGTAAAGAGTGGCCTAATAATATCGCCCACAACTAAGGTGAAAGTGTGTCTAAGCTGTCATAAGCTCAAGACCCATCTAAACTCACCATAAACATAACCTCAGACCCAAAGCGACCAACTTAATCCACGAAAGCCGGGAGACAAACTGGGATTAGATACCCCACTATGCTCGGCCATAAATCCAGATGCTTTCACCACCAAAGCACCCGCCAGGGAACTACGAGCACAAACGCTTAAAACCCTAAGGACTTGGCGGTGTCCCAAACCCACCTAGAGGAGCCTGTTCTATAATCGATATTCCACGCTACACCCAACCCCTTCTCGCCCAGGCAGCCTATATACCGCCGTCGCCAGCTCACCTCCACCTGAGAGCATCACAGTGAACACAATAGCTTCACCCGCTAAAAAGACAGGTCAAGGTATAGCCAATGAAGGGGAAGAAATGGGCTACATTTTCTGATCCAGAAAATCAACGAACCAAGGCCTGAAATGGCCCTCAGAAGGCGGATTTAGCAGTAAAACACGACCACAATGCCTGTTTTAAGCTGGCCCTGGGACACGTACATACCGCCCGTCACCCTCCTCATAAGCAACCTCTTCCCCATAACCTATTACCCCCTAAAGCTGAAGATGAGGTAAGTCGTAACAAGGTAAGTGTACCGGAAGGTGTACTTAGCATAACAAGATGTAGCTTAACATAAAGCACTCAGCTTACACCTGAAAAACACCTGTTCACAACCAGGTCATCTTGAAGCCACCCTCTAGCCCAACTAATATCTTCATACAAAAACATTTTTCCTCCTCTAAACCAAAACATTTTACACCTCCCAGTATAGGCGATAGAAAAGAACCCCCCACTACCAGGCGCTATAGAGATTTAAATGTACCGTAAGGGAAAGATGAAATAATAATGAAAACCCAAGCACAAAACAGCAAAGACTTACCCTTGTACCTTTTGCATAATGATTCAGCAAGAATAACCAAGCAAAATGAACTTAAGCTTGCCACCCCGAAACCCAAGCGAGCTACTCACGAGCAGCTACCTATTGAGCGAACCCGTCTCTGTCGCAAAAGAGTGGGATGACTTGTTAGTAGAGGTGAAAAGCCAATCGAGCTGGGTGATAGCTGGTTGCCTGTGAAAAGAATTTAAGTTCCACCCTGATCAACTCCAACAAGAAACCCCCCCCCCCCCCCCCCCCCCAACTATCATGTAGACACTCAGGAGCTATTTAAAGGGGGTACAGCCCCTTTAAAAAAGGATACAACCTCCCACAGCGGATAATTTTTTTTCCTATAACTGTTGGCCTTTAAGCAGCCACCAACAAAGAGTGCGTCAAAGCTCATATACAAAAATCCTAAAACAATTAAAATCCCTGTACCCTAATAACAGGCTAACCTATGGACAATAGGAGAATTTATGCTGAAATGAGTAACCAGGACCCCTTCCTCCAAAGCGCAAACTTACATCCTTACATTATTAACCAGCACAAGATATTCCCACCCTCCCCACAAGACCCAATATCACTTGCCCTGTTAAGCCTACCAAGGAGCGCCTAACATGCGAAAGATTAAAATCTGTAGAAGGAACTAGGCAAACCCAGGACCCGACTGTTTACCAAAAACATAGCCTTCAGCCCTCCAAGTATTGAAGGTGATGCCTGCCCAGTGACACCCTGTTTAACGGCCGCGGTATCCTAACCGTGCGAAGGTAGCGCAATCAATTGTCCCATAAATCGAGACTTGTATGAACGGCTAAACGAGGTCCTAACTGTCTCCTCCAGATAATCAGTGAAATTGATCTCCTCGTGCAAAAGCGAGAATGAGAACATAAGACGAGAAGACCCTGTGGAACTTCAAAATCAACGACCACAAATTTCTCCACTTCCACCCTAATAGGCTCACTCTCACCCACCATGACGACTGGTCCGTATTTTTCGGCTGGGGCGGCCCTGGAGTAAAACGAACCCTCCAGAAACAAGACCTCGCTTCTTAACTAAGAACAACTCTTCAACGTGCTAACAGCCTCCAGATCCGGTATCAACCGAACAATGAACCAAGCTACCCCAGGGATAACAGCGCAATCCCCCTCAAGAGCCCATATCGACAGGGGGGTTTACGACCTCGATGTTGGATCAGGACATCCTAATGGTGCAGCCGCTATTAAGGGTTCGTTTGTTCAACGATTAATAGTCCTACGTGATCTGAGTTCAGACCGGAGTAATCCAGGTCGGTTTCTATCTATGATAGATTTTTCCCAGTACGAAAGGACCGGAAAAATAAGGCCCATACCACAAGCATGCCTTTCTCTCAAGTAAAGAACCCAACTAAACTACACAAAGAGCTCCCAACATTAATCCTAGAAAAGGATAGCTAGCGTGGCAGAGCCCGGTAAATGCAAAAGACTTAAACCCTTTATTCAGAGGTTCAAATCCTCTCCCTAGCTACTCATGGCCTTAATTAATTTACCCATGACTCTCTCATACATCATCCCCATCCTAGTCGCAGTAGCATTTCTAACCCTAATAGAACGAAAAGTCCTAGGATATATGCAAGCCCGAAAAGGTCCAAACATCGTCGGACCTTTCGGACTTCTGCAACCCTTAGCTGATGGAGTGAAACTATTTATTAAAGAACCCATCCGCCCCTCCACCTCCTCCCCAGTACTATTCTTATTAACCCCCACCCTAGCCCTCCTCCTAGCCTTAAGCATTTGAATCCCACTTCCCCTCCCTCTCCCCCTAGCTGACCTCAACCTTGGCTTCCTATTCCTCCTCGCCATATCAAGCCTAGCAGTCTATTCCATCCTATGATCAGGCTGAGCCTCAAACTCAAAATACGCCTTAATTGGAGCCCTCCGAGCAGTAGCACAGACCATTTCCTACGAAGTTACACTGGCTATCATCCTACTATCCATTATTATCCTGACTGGAAACTACACCCTAAACACACTTGCCATCACCCAAGAACCCCTATACTTAATCTTCTCCTCTTGACCCCTCGCCATAATATGATACATTTCAACCCTCGCGGAAACCAACCGAGCACCCTTCGACCTCACAGAAGGAGAGTCAGAACTTGTATCTGGCTTCAACGTAGAATACGCTGCAGGCCCATTCGCCCTATTCTTCTTAGCTGAATATGCCAACATCATAATAATAAACACTTTAACCACCATTCTATTCCTCAACCCCAGCTCACTTAATCCCCCATTAGAATTATTCCCCATTATTTTAGCATCCAAGGTGCTTCTCCTCTCCTCCGGCTTCCTATGAATCCGAGCCTCCTACCCCCGATTCCGCTACGACCAACTCATACACCTCCTATGAAAAAACTTCCTCCCACTTACCCTAGCCCTATGCCTCTGACACACAAGCATACCCATTTCCTACGCAGGCCTACCCCCATGCCTAAGAAAAGGAAATGTGCCTGAACCTAAAGGATCACTATGATAAAGTGAACATAGAGGTATACTAATCCTCTCATTTCCTACAATAACTCTAAGCTTTAGAAAAGTAGGACTCGAACCTACACTAAAGAGATCAAAACTCTTCATACTCCCCCTATATTATTTTCTAGTATTTTCTAGTAAAGTCAGCTAAACAAAGCTATCGGGCCCATACCCCGAAAATGAAGGTTCAACCCCATCCTTTACTAATAAACCCCTATGCCAAACTAATTACATCTACAAGTCTCATTCTTGGAACAACCATTACAGCTTCAAGCAATCACTGGGCCATAGCCTGAACTGGCCTAGAAATCAACACTCTTGCTATCATTCCAATAATTTCCAAATCACACCACCCCCGCGCCATCGAAGCCGCAATCAAATATTTCCTCATCCAAGCAGCTGCATCCGCTACTATACTATTCTCAAGCATAATTAACGCATGACAGACAGGCCAATGAGATATTACACAGCTTACCTACTCCACTTCATGTCTTTTACTCACGACAGCAATTGCAATAAAACTAGGCCTAGTACCATTCCACTTCTGATTTCCAGAAGTCCTCCAAGGCTCCTCTCTAATTACAGCCCTCTTACTATCTACTGCAATGAAATTTCCCCCCATCATCATTCTCCTCCTCACATCCAATTCCCTTAACCCCACCCTTCTAACTCTCATAGCTATCTTCTCAGCAGCACTAGGTGGTTGAATAGGCCTCAACCAAACACAAATCCGAAAAATTCTTGCCTTCTCTTCCATCTCCCACCTAGGATGAATAACCATCATCATCATTTATAATCCCAAACTCACCGTGCTAACATTCCTTCTATACACTCTTATAACGTCCTCCATCTTCCTTTCCCTAAACACTACCAACACTACAAAACTATCCACCTTAATAATATCATGAACAAAAACCCCACTACTCAACACAACACTTATGCTTACCCTCCTATCACTAGCCGGCCTCCCACCATTCATTGGATTCCTACCCAAATGACTTATTATTCAAGAACTAACTAAACAAGAAATAACCCCCGCCGCCTTAACCATTGCCCTCCTATCTCTACTCAGCCTATTCTTCTATCTTCGCCTTACCTACTTCACATCCATTACACTACCCCCTAACCCAACAAACCATACAAAACACTGATACCACAACAAATCAACAAATGCTTTAATCGCAACATTAACCTCCCTATCAATCCTCCTCCTCCCTCTCTCCCCACTGATTCTAACTACCATCTAGAAACTTAGGATAACTAACCCAAACCGAAGGCCTTCAAAGCCTTAAATAAGAGTTAAACCCTCTTAGTTTCTGCTAAAGCCCGCAGGATACTACCCTGCATCGTCTGAATGCAACCCAGACACTTTAATTAAGCTAGGGCCCTACCCCTTATACTCTAGACAGGTGGGCCTCGATCCCACAAAACTCTAGTTAACAGCTAGATGCCTAAACCCTGCAGGCTTCCGTCTAAAACTATTAAGCCCCGGTGTACTCTCAGCACACATCGATGGGTTTGCAACCCAACATGAACTTCACTACAGGACTGATAAGAAGGGGAATCAAACCCCTGTAAAAAGGACTACAGCCTAACGCCTTGACACTCGGCCATCTTACCTGTGACCTTCATCAACCGATGATTATTCTCTACCAATCACAAAGACATTGGCACCCTATACCTAATTTTTGGTGCCTGAGCGGGCATAATTGGCACAGCCCTAAGCCTCCTCATCCGTGCAGAATTAGGCCAACCAGGGACCTTACTTGGTGATGACCAAATCTATAATGTCATTGTTACTGCCCACGCATTCGTTATAATTTTCTTTATAGTTATGCCAATCATAATCGGAGGATTCGGAAACTGACTTGTACCCCTCATAATCGGTGCCCCGGACATAGCATTCCCCCGTATGAACAATATAAGCTTCTGACTTCTCCCCCCATCTTTCTTCCTACTCTTAGCCTCATCTACTGTCGAAGCAGGAGCAGGAACTGGATGAACCGTATACCCACCCCTCGCCGGTAACCTAGCCCATGCAGGAGCTTCCGTAGATCTAGCAATCTTCTCTCTCCATTTAGCTGGTATTTCATCGATCCTAGGTGCAATTAACTTCATTACTACAGCTATTAACATAAAGCCACCAGCCATTTCCCAATATCAAACCCCATTATTCGTCTGATCCGTCCTTATCACCGCTGTTCTTCTCCTCCTATCGCTCCCTGTCCTCGCTGCAGGTATTACAATGCTCCTAACAGACCGCAACCTTAATACCACATTCTTCGACCCCGCTGGAGGAGGAGACCCCATCCTTTACCAACACCTATTTTGATTCTTCGGCCATCCAGAAGTTTATATCCTTATTTTACCAGGATTCGGCATTATCTCCCACGTAGTCGCATATTACGCTGGCAAAAAAGAACCTTTCGGCTATATAGGAATAGTCTGAGCTATATTGTCCATCGGCTTCCTAGGCTTCATTGTTTGAGCTCATCACATATTTACCGTAGGAATAGACGTCGATACCCGCGCTTATTTCACATCTGCAACCATAATCATTGCCATCCCAACAGGAATTAAAGTATTTAGTTGACTCGCTACCCTTCATGGAGGAACCATCAAATGAGACCCCCCTATGCTCTGAGCATTAGGCTTCATCTTCCTATTCACAATTGGAGGACTGACTGGAATCGTCCTAGCCAACTCCTCCCTAGACATTGCTCTTCACGACACATATTATGTAGTTGCCCACTTCCACTATGTTCTCTCGATAGGCGCTGTATTTGCCATCCTGGCGGGATTTACTCACTGATTCCCACTATTCACAGGTTACACCCTCAACAATACATGAGCTAAGGCCCATTTTGGGGTCATATTCGCAGGCGTCAACCTCACATTCTTCCCCCAGCACTTCCTAGGCCTAGCCGGTATACCACGTCGATACTCCGACTACCCTGATGCTTATACCCTATGAAACACCTTATCATCAATCGGCTCTTTAATCTCAATGACCGCTGTAATCATACTCCTATTTATTATCTGAGAGGCATTTGCATCTAAACGTAAAGTCATTCAACCAGAACTAACCCAAACTAATATTGAATGAATCCACGGCTGCCCTCCACCATACCATACTTTTGAAGAACCAGCCTTCGTCCAAGTCCAAGAAAGGAAGGAATCGAACCCTCATACATTGGTTTCAAGCCAACCGCATCAGACCCATTATGCTTCTTTCTTATGGCGCATTAGTAAACCCATTACATGGACCTGTCAAGACCAAATCACAGGTGAAACCCCTGTATGCCCCATATGGCTAATCACTCTCAACTTGGCTTCCAAGATGCCTCATCTCCTATTATAGAAGAACTTGTTGAATTTCACGACCACGCCCTTATAGTAGCCCTGGCGATCTGCAGCTTAGTCCTGTACCTCCTTATACTTATACTCCTAGAAAAACTTTCATCATACACTGTTGATGCACAAGAAGTAGAACTTATCTGAACAATTTTACCTGCTATTGTCCTAATTCTACTTGCCCTCCCCTCCCTGCAAATCCTTTACATAATAGACGAAATTGATGAACCAGACCTCACCTTAAAAGCCATTGGCCATCAATGATATTGAACATACGAATATACAGACTTTAAAGATCTTTCATTCGACTCATACATAACACCAACAACTGATCTACCCCTAGGACACTTCCGTCTCTTAGAAGTAGACCACCGAGTTGTTATTCCCATAGAATCCCCCATCCGCATTATCGTTACCGCCGACGATGTACTCCACTCCTGAGCTGTCCCCTCCCTAGGTGTTAAAACCGATGCTATTCCAGGACGACTCAATCAAACATCATTTATCACTACTCGCCCAGGGATCTTCTACGGCCAATGCTCAGAAATCTGCGGCGCCAACCACAGCTTCATGCCAATCGTTATTGAGTCCACCCCACTCAACCACTTCGAGACCTGATCATCTACACTCTCATCTTAATCATTAAGAAGCTATGCACCAGCACTAGCCTTTTAAGCTAGAGAAAGGGGGACCTCCTTCCCCCCTTAATGAAATGCCCCAACTTAACCCCAACCCTTGATTCTTTATTATACTATTATCGTGATTATCATTCTCACTTCTAATCCAACCCAAACTCCTATCATTTACTCACACCAACCAACCTTTTAATAAAACCATTACCACTACTAAAGCTACACCTTGAACCTGACCATGAACCTAAGCTTCTTCGACCAATTCACAAGCCCATACCTTCTAGGAATCCCCCTTATCCTCATATCAATACTATTCCCAGCCCTCTTGTTCCCTTCCCCCGGAAACCGATGAGTGAACAACCGTCTATCCACCCTCCAATCATGAGGTATTGACCTAATTACTAAACAACTTATAATTCCCTTAAACAAAAACGGACATAAATGAGCCATAATCTTCACATCATTAATACTTCTCCTCCTCTCGATTAACCTGCTCGGCCTTCTGCCATATACATTTACCCCTACAACACAACTGTCCATAAACATAGCCCTTGCCTTCCCACTTTGACTAGCCACCCTTTTAACAGGTCTACGTAACCAACCATCAGCCTCCCTGGGCCACCTCCTACCCGAAGGCACACCTACACCCCTAATCCCTGCCCTTATCCTTATCGAAACCATTAGCCTCCTTATTCGACCCTTAGCCCTTGGCGTACGCCTAACAGCTAATCTAACAGCTGGTCATCTCCTTATCCAACTTATTTCTACCGCCACCACCGCCCTCCTGTCAATTATGCCAACAATCTCTGCCATCACCTCAATTACCCTTCTCCTCTTAACCATTTTAGAAGTGGCTGTAGCTATAATTCAAGCCTACGTATTTGTCCTCCTCCTCAGCCTATACTTACAAGAAAATATCTAATGGCCCACCAAGCTCACTCCTACCACATGGTTGATCCTAGCCCATGACCTCTTTTCGGTGCAACAGCCGCCTTACTAACAGCCTCAGGTCTGATTATATGATTCCACTATAACTCTTCTCACCTACTGACTCTAGGCCTACTCACCACAATCTTAGTTATAATTCAATGATGACGTGATGTAGTACGCGAAGGAACATTCCAAGGCCACCACACCCCCACAGTCCAAAAAGGCTTACGATACGGAATGGTCTTATTCATTACTTCGGAAGTATTCTTCTTCTTCGGATTCTTCTGAGCATTCTTCCACTCTAGCCTAACCCCCACCCCCGAACTAGGAGGCCAATGACCCCCAACAGGAATTAAACCCCTGAACCCCTTAGAAGTGCCTTTACTCAACACAGCCATCCTTCTCGCATCAGGAATTACCGTCACCTGAGCCCACCATAGTATTACTGAGGGCAGCCGAAAACAAGCTATCCAAGCTCTCACCTTAACAGTTCTCTTGGGCTTATACTTCACAGCTCTCCAAACCATAGAATATTACGAAGCACCCTTTTCAATTGCAGATGGCGTCTATGGCTCAACCTTCTTCGTTGCCACCGGATTCCATGGCCTACATGTCATCATCGGCTCATCCTTCCTATTAATCTGCCTCCTCCGCCTAATTAAATTCCACTTCACCTCCAACCACCACTTCGGATTCGAAGCAGCAGCTTGATACTGACACTTCGTAGACGTCGTCTGACTCTTCCTCTATATGTCCATCTACTGATGAGGATCCTACCCTTCTAGTATATATATTACAATTGACTTCCACTCTCTAGAATCTGGTCCAAGTCCAGAGAAGGGTAATAAACATAGTCACATTTATATTATCTATCTCTACAATTATTAGTATTATCTTAATTGTTCTCAACTTCTGACTCGCCCAAACCAACCCGGACTCAGAAAAACTTTCACCATACGAGTGCGGTTTTGACCCCCTCGGATCCGCTCGACTCCCATTCTCTATCCGATTTTTCCTCAGTAGCCATCTTATTCCTTCTATTCGATCTCGAAATCGCACTACTTCTACCCTTACCTTGAGCCACCCAACTCCAACACCCTACAACAACCCTAACCTGAACTTCCACCATCATTCTTCTCCTTACATTAGGACTTATCTACGAATGACTGCAAGGAGGATTAGAATGAGCAGAATAATCAGAAAGTTAGTCTAATAAAAACAGTTGATTTCGACTCAACAGATCATAGTCAAACTCTATGACTTTCTTTTATGACCTTTATACATCTCAGCTTTTATTCAATATTCACCTTGAGTTGTCTAGGACTAGCTTTCCATCGAACACATCTCATCTCAGCTCTTCTATGTTTAGAGAGCATAATACTTGCCATATACATAGCCCTCTCCACTTGACCTGTAGAAAATTACACGACATCACCCTCCCTCATTCCCCTACTTATATTAGCCTTCTCAGCCTGCGAGGCCGGCACAGGTTTAGCCACCTTAGTAGCCTCCACACGAACCCATGGATCAGACCACCTCCAAAATCTAAACCTCTTACAATGTTAAAAATCATCATCCCCACCGTCATACTTCTCCCCACAGCCCTCCTATCCCCCCCAAAATTCCTGTGGTCCAACACCACAACCCATAGCCTACTGGTCGCCTTAATCAGTCTCCAATGACTCACCCCATCATACCTCCCTCACAAAAACCTTACCCCATGAACCGGAATCGACCAAATCTCCTCCCCCCTCCTAGTCCTCTCCTGCTGACTACTCCCCCTTATAATCCTAGCCAGCCAAAATCACCTCCATCACGAACCCGTATCACGAAAACGAATCTTCACCTCCACCCTCATCATAATCCAACCATTTATCATCCTAGCATTCTCAACAACCGAATTAATATTATTTTATATCTCATTTGAAGCAACTTTAATTCCAACCCTAATCTTAATTACCCGATGAGGCAGCCAACCAGAACGACTAAATGCCGGCATTTACCTTCTATTCTATACCCTCATTAGCTCCCTCCCCCTATTAGTCACCATCCTCCACCTCCACACACAAACTGGCACTCTCTATCTCCCAATAATTAAGCTCACACTCTCAACCCCCCCATATAACTCCTGAACCACATCTCTATCTGGTCTAGCCCTACTTATAGCCTTCATGGTAAAAGCCCCTCTATATGGCGTTCACCTCTGACTTCCCAAAGCCCACGTAGAAGCCCCCATTGCAGGCTCTATATTACTTGCCGCCCTCCTATTAAAGCTAGGAGGATATGGTATCATACGCATCACCTTATTTATAAACCCCTCATCCAACCTCTTCTACCCTTTCCTAGCCATAGCCCTGTGAGGTTCACTAATAACCAGCTCCATTTGCTTGCGTCAAACTGACCTAAAATCACTCATCGCCTACTCATCCGTAAGCCACATAGGCCTAGTTATCGCCGCTGCCCTGATCCAAACTCATTGATCTTACTCGGGAGCAATAATCCTTATAATTTCACACGGTTTAACCTCCTCAATACTATTTTGCCTAGCCAACTCAAATTACGAACGCACCCACAGCCGAATTCTTCTACTAACACGTGGCCTACAACCCCTTCTTCCACTCATAACCACATGGTGACTCCTAGCCAACCTAACCAATATAGCTCTACCACCAACCACTAACTTCATGGCAGAATTAACTATTATAATCTCATTATTCGACTGATCCCCATTCACCATCATTTTAACCGGCACTGCCACCTTCCTAACCGCCTCTTATACCCTATTCATATTCCTCACAACCCAACGAGGGCCCCTCCCACCCCATATTACAACTATTCAAAATTCATCAACACGAGAACACATCCTAATAACCCTGCACATCATCCCAATATTATTACTTATTCTTAAACCTAGCCTTATCGCATAACTTCGGCAAGTATAGTTTTAACCCAAACATTAGACTGTGACTCTAAAAATAGAAGTTGAACCCTTCTTACCTGCCGAGGAGAGGTTAAACCAACGAGAACTGCTAATTCTCGCATCTGGGCTTAAAATCCCAGTCCCCTTACTTTTAAAGGATAGCAGTAATCCACTGGTCTTAGGAACCATTTACCTTGGTGCAAATCCAAGTAAAAGTAGTGGAAGCTACTCTTCTCCTCAACACCTCCTTGCTCCTTACCCTCTTCATTATACTAACCCCAATCCTACTTTTCCTAACGTCAAAAAATTCCCCGACCTCCCCTACCATCATTACACGCCATATTAAAACTGCTTTCATAACAAGCCTGCTACCCCTTACATTATTTTTATATATAGGCACAGAAAGCATCATCACCAACTGAGAATGAAAATTTATTACAAACTTCGGAATCCCCCTAAGCTTTAAGATTGATCAATACTCATCAATATTTCTCCCAGTCGCTCTTTTCGTAACCTGATCTATCCTCCAATTCGCTTCATGATATATAGCATCCGAACCCCATATTACAAAATTTTTTATATACCTCCTAAGCTTTCTAATCGCTATACTCATCTTAACTACCGCTAATAACATATTCCTTCTATTTATCGGCTGAGAAGGAGTAGGAATTATATCCTTCCTCCTCATTGGCTGATGATACGCCCGAGCAGAAGCAAACACGGCTGCCCTCCAAGCCATCCTTTACAACCGAATTGGAGACATCGGACTTATCTTAAGTATAGCCTGACTAGCATCTACTATAAACACATGAGAAATTCAACAAACCACGCATCTACACCAAACCCCAACACTTCCTCTCCTAGGCCTCATCCTAGCCGCCACTGGCAAGTCTGCACAATTTGGCCTACATCCATGACTACCAACCGCCATAGAAGGCCCCACTCCAGTCTCTGCCCTTCTCCACTCAAGCACCATAGTAGTAGCAGGAATTTTCTTGCTCATCCGCACTCATCCCATGTTAACTACCAATCAAACTGCCCTTACACTCTGCCTATGTCTTGGTGCTCTCTCTACACTATTCGCCGCCACATGCGCCCTAACACAAAATGATATCAAAAAAATCATTGCATTCTCAACATCAAGCCAATTAGGCCTAATAATAGTTACAATCGGCCTAAATCTTCCTCAACTAGCTTTCTTCCACATCTCAACCCACGCCTTCTTCAAAGCTATATTATTTTTATGTTCTGGATCAATTATTCATAACCTCAATGGTGAACAAGACATTCGCAAAATAGGCGGCCTACAAAAAATACTCCCAACCACCACCTCTTGCTTAACCATTGGTAACCTTGCCCTAATAGGAACCCCATTCCTAGCAGGATTCTATTCTAAAGATGCCATCATCGAGAGCCTAAACACATCATACCTTAACACATGAGCCCTCGCACTCACTCTCGTAGCTACATCATTCACCGCAACCTACAGCCTACGCCTAACCATTTTAGTCCAAACAGGATTCAACCGCACACTCCCAACCATACCAATTAATGAAAACAATCCACTAATCATTAACCCAATTACACGACTTGCCCTAGGCAGCATCCTAGCGGGCCTTCTCATTACGTCCTTTATTCTCCCATCAAAAACCCCACCAATAACTATGCCAATTCTTACAAAACTCTCAGCCATTCTTGTAACCTCCTTAGGAATCTTCTTAGCGATAGAACTCTCAAGCATAACACACATATTCATCTTTTCAACACAAAACACCAGCCTCAATTTCTCTATTTCACTTGGTTATTTTAACCCACTCATGCACCGAACCAACTCCACAAACCTCTTAAACATCGGTCAAAATGTCGCTACTCACTTAACCGATCTTCTCTGGTACAAAAAAATTGGCCCCGAAGGACTCGCCGACCTACAACAAAAAATATCCAAAACTTCAACCTCCATGCACACCGGCCTGATCAAAACATATCTAGGAACATTCGCCCTTTCCATCCTCATCATCATAACGACTTACAGACACCCCAATGGCCCCTAACATTCGCAAGTCTCACCCTATTCTCAAAACAATCAACGACTCACTAATTGATCTCCCAACACCCCCCAACATCTCCTCATGATGAAATTTTGGATCCCTTCTCGGTATCTGCCTGATAACACAAATCATTACAGGTCTCCTCCTAGCAACCCATTACACCCCTGACACAACCCTAGCCTTTTCATCCGTCGCCCATACATGCCGCAACGTCCAATACGGCTGACTCATTCGCAACCTTCATGCTAACGGAGCCTCATTTTTCTTTATCTGTATCTACCTTCACATTGGACGTGGTTTTTACTACGGCTCCTACCTTTATAAAGAAACCTGAAACACCGGAATCCTTTTACTCCTCACTCTTATAGCAACCGCCTTCGTTGGTTACGTCCTCCCATGAGGACAAATATCATTCTGAGGAGCCACCGTCATTACCAACCTATTCTCAGCCCTCCCGTACATCGGACAAACCATCGTTGAATGGGCTTGAGGAGGATTTTCAGTAGACAACCCAACCCTTACCCGATTTTTCGCCCTGCACTTCCTTCTTCCCTTTGTAATCGCTGGCCTAGTCATCGTTCATCTCACCTTCCTCCACGAAACTGGATCAAACAACCCTCTTGGAATCACCTCCGACTCTGATAAAATTCCATTTCACCCCTACTTCTCCTTAAAAGATTTACTTGGGTTCATCCTCCTCCTACTCCCCCTAACCACTCTAGCCCTATTTTCACCTAACTCCCTGGGCGACCCAGAAAACTTCACGCCAGCCAACCCCCTAGTCACACCTCCCCACATTAAACCAGAATGATACTTCCTATTTGCCTACGCCATCCTCCGCTCAATCCCTAATAAATTAGGGGGTGTCCTCGCACTAGCTGCCTCCGTACTAGTTCTCTTTTTATCCCCTCTTCTCCACACATCAAAACAACGCGCAATGACCTTCCGACCTTTCTCTCAACTCCTATTTTGAATCCTAGTTGCCAATCTCTTTGTCCTCACCTGAGTAGGCAGCCAACCAGTAGAACACCCCTTCATCATTATCGGCCAGTTAGCCTCCATCACCTATTTCACTATTATCTTAATCTTATTCCCCATTATCACCACCCTAGAAAACAAAATTCTAAACTTCTAACTCTAATAGTTTATAAAAAACATTGGTCTTGTAAACCAAAGACTGAAGACTCAGCCCTTCTTAGAGTTACCCCCCCCTACCCCCCCATGACCAACCGCTCATGGGGTTTCATGTCCAAATTTATGTATATATGTGCATTACATTACATTCACTGTACACGGATATGCAATCTAGGACATTTTCATTAATGTACTAAGGCCATACCATTAAATTAGTCATACCATCTTAATGTACCTCACCATCCTACTTTCTAAAGTACAGTTATAATTCATGCTCAATAGAATAACCTACTTTACCTCGTACTAAAACCCCTTTAATTCTTAACTGTGCATATATATAATTACTTACACGGCAGTGCTTATCCTAATAATGTCCATGGTAACAGCCCATAACTTGTCGCCTTTCTCGTAGTGCCGGTAGCTGTCGTACCAGGTTATCTATTAATCGTTCACCTCACGTGAAATCAGCAACCCGGTGCACATAAGACTCTACGTTACTAGCTTCAGGCCCATACTTTTCCTCTAACTCCGGATAAAACTTGCTCTTTTGCGCCTCTGATTCCTATTTCACGGACATTACCGGTCCTTCCACAATTCCTCACTTTTCATGAGACATCTGGTTAGCTATATATCACCATTTTCGTCCGTGATCGCGGCATTTTCTCTTTTCGTCGCCTTTGGTTCCTTTTTTTTTGGGGCGTCTTCAACGGACCCTTCAGAGTGCGGCGGGTGATACCATCGCTTGACATGAGCATACAATGCCTATCGTCCTGTTTTGTGGATCTCAAGAATCACTAAAGCTGAGACGGTTTCAAGTGTATGGGGAATCATTTTGACACTGATGCACTTTGTTTTACATTTGGTTATGGTATATTTTGTCCTTGATTCTTGATGTTCTATTTAATTAATGCCTAGAGGACATAATTTTCAATATTTTCACTTCATCAGACTTCCCTTAATTTTTAAAATCCCACTAGGGACTTTCCTTTAATACAATTTTGTGAATCAAAAACGTTTTTTTTTATTTTATATTCGTTTTTTTTTCCATTCGTTTACCGCCCAGATTCCTTTATTAACGAACGTTTGTTATTCAACGTTTGTTCGTTATTCGTCACTACGTTTGCCATCTTTTTATCCTAGAATCTCCCTGCCTGTTCACATCCATCGTTTACGAACGTAACGATCAATTTTCATTCGTTACATAAAGAGAATTCCCAACACCCACGAACGATTCGTTATCAACGAATTACTTCCCCACACCCCAATTAAAACCTGGCCTTTTCCTTTATCAGAAAAGAGGGATTCAAACCCCCATCTCCAACTCCCAAAGCTGGTATTCTCAATTAAACTATTCTCTGCTACCCACTAAACCGCCCGAATCGTACCACAAGATAAACCCCGTACTAACTCCAACACCACAAAAAGAGTCAGCAACAACCCCCACCCCGCCACTAAAAGCATCCCCGCACCCCAAGAATAAAACATCGCCACCCCACTAAAATCCAACCGAACAAAAGATGTCCCCACACTATCAACAACCCCAACCCACAACTCCAAACCATCTACCACATCCCCTACAGCTAAACCCACAACTAAAACTCCAACTAAACCAGCTTCATAACCCAACACACGCCAATCAACCCAAGCCTCTGGAAATGGATCCGCCGCTAAAGATACCGAGTACACAAAAACCACCAACATACCCCCTAAATAAACCATAAACAATACCAATGCCACAAAAGAAACCCCAACATTCAACAACCATCCACACCCAACAACAGACGCCAGCACTAAGCCAACTACACCATAATAAGGAGAAGGATTAGATGCAACTGCCAGCCCCCCTAAAACAAAACATATACCTAAAAATATCATAAAATAAACTATCACTATTTCCACTTGGCCTTTATCCAAAACCTGTGACTCGAAAAGCCACCGTTGTACTTCAACTATGGAAACCAACCCAGCCCCTTTTAATCTTATTATTCAAAAAACAATRAASWYCWMRYRSMWKMMAMTCAAAGCATGACACT